TGGTGAACGAATATGCATTTATTTATTAATTATTAATAAATGTAATTTTATTGAGTTTGAAAATTTTTATTAATTTTGAAATTTTTAAACATTATTGAAAATTACTCGTTACTAGTATATATATATCTTTATTTAATAATTATTAAATATTTCATTTATAATATTAATAATATTTAAATTTATAATAGTTATTAAAATTTATTAATAAATATTTAATATTTATTAATTAATTTAAAAAATTAATATTTATTTTTGGATTAATTAATTTAGAAGAGATATATAATTAAATAATTTATATAAAATAAAAATTTTATAAAATTATTTTACTTTATCACTGACTATTTATTATATATAAAAAAATTTATTATATAATAAAATATTTAATTTATATTAAATTAAATTTTTATATCAAAGGGTTATATAAAAGTAAAAATATGTTTATATATTTTTACTCGGTGAACGAATATGCATTTATTTATTAATTATTAATAAATGTAATTTTATTGAGTTTGAAAATTTTTATTAATTTTGAAATTTTTAAACATTATTGAAAATTACTCGTTACAAATTTTCAATCTACATGTAAATTTAAAAATTAATTCAATAAAGGGTTTGTGTGAAAGTAAAAATAAAGAATAGACTAATTATAAGTCATTAGATTCATAATTTAAAAATAAATTTTTATATTTTTCTTTAAAATTTTAGTTTAAGTAAAAATTTTTTTTTTACAAAAAATAGATAATATTAATTATATTAAATTTTATTAATAATTTTAATTTAGTTAAAATTTAATTTTTTATTATTTATATATATAATTTTTTGATATGTAAAATTTTTAAATAAAAATTTTATAGTTAATATAAAAATTTATAAAAAATTAATAATTTAATTTATAGATAAATAAATAATATAAAAAAATTTTGTGCCAGCATTTGCGGTTATACAAAATATATAAATTAATATATTTTATATTAATTTTTATAAATTATTTTAAAAATTTATAAAAAATAGTAAATTTAAGATTAAATTAAATTTGCAAAAAATTTTAAATTTATTTTTAATAAAATTATAATTAAAAGATTTTTTAAAAAACTAGGATTAGATACCCTATTATTAAAATTTTAAATTTATATATAAAGGATTATTTTATTAAAAAAATTAAAAATTATGGCGGTATTTAAATCTATTCAGGGGAACTTGTTTATTAATTGATATTCCACGATAAAATAAACTTAATTTATAATATTTATGTATGTTTGTTAGAAAAATATTTTTTAAAAATTTATATTTTTAATATTTTTTATAGTAAGATTTCAGATCAATATGTAATTAATAATTAAGATTAAATGAGTTACAATAGTATTATTATATAAATTTATTTTTTTATTTAAATAAATTTTTTGGATTTGAAAGTAAAAAAAAAAATTATTTTTTTTGAATATAGTTTTAAATATGTACAAATTGCCCGTCACTTCTATTTTTATAGAATAAGTCGTAACAAAGTAAATGTACTGGAAAGTGCATTTAGTTTATATATATATAATAAATATTAATTATTTCTAAAAATTTCAAAAATTTTTGTGCGAAAATTACACTAATATATAAAATTATTTTTATTTGAGGAATATAGTTTATTTAAAATATTTATTTTGCTAATAAAAGATAAATTTAATTTTATTCTTATAATAAAATTGATTAAAAAGTTTTTTTTTTATTTTGATTATTTTAATTAAAATATTTTTTAAAATTTTTTTATTTAATAAGTAAAAATAAATTATATTTATAATTTAAGTACTGAGAAGGAAAATTAATTTTATTTTAAATGGTTATTTATTTAATTATTACCTTTTGTATCAGGGTTAATTAAAATTATTAAATTTATTTTTTTTTCTCGAAATATTTTGAATTAATTTATTAAAAAAATAATTGTAAAATTAATTTTTTAAATAATAAATTTGTAATAAAATATTATTCATAAAATATTATATCTAGTTATTTTGTAATTAAATTTAATTTATAAAGAGATTTTTTTTATATTTTTTTAGTAAAATTTAAAAAGGTATCTTTAAAAAATTTAAGGGATTAGCTTTAAATTTTTTTTAATATAAGTTTTAATTTTTTATAAAATTTTTTTTATTTTAGAATTAAAAATTTTTTTTAATAAATAATTTGTAATAATTAATTTTTTTAGAAGTTTAATTTATTTTTATTTAAATATTTACAAAATTGTTAATTTTAATAATTTAGATTAATTAATAATGATTAAATTAGTAATTTTTTAAAAATAAAGTTTAAAATTAAATAAAATTTTAATTAATGAATTCGGCAAAAATAATTTGTTCATCTGTTTATTAAAAACATTGTTTAAAGATTATAATTTTAGATAATTTCTGCTCAATGAATTAAAATTTAAATAGCTGCAGTATTTTGACTGTACAAAGGTAGCATAATCATTTGGTTTTTTATTAAAATCTTGAATGAAGGGAAAAATGAAATAAAAACTTTATAAATTAAATAAAATGAATTTAATTTTAAGTTAAAATTCTTAAATAATTTTTAAAGACGAGAAGACCCTATAGAATTTTATATTATTTTAATAAAATTGGTAAAATTAAAAATGAAAAATTATTTATATTATTAAAATATTTTATTGGGGATATAAAAAAATTTAAAAAAATTTTTAAATTATTTAAAAATTAATAAATTAATTTTCTATCTATTATTAATAAAATTAAATTAAATTACCTTAGGGATAACAGCGTAATAATTTTGGAAAGATCATATTGATAAAATTGATTGCGACCTCGATGTTGAATTAAGAAAAATTTATTATGGAGAAATAATATAAATTGAGTCTGTTCGACTTTTAAAATCTTACATGATTTGAGTTTAGATCGGTGTGAGCCAGATCGGATTCTATCTTAAAATAATTATTTTTTTTTTGTACGAAAGGACTAAAAAATTAAAATAATTTTTAAAAAATGAATTAAATTAAAATTTAAATTAATTACTTTGGCAGAAAAGTGTATTAAATTTAGAATTTAACAATAAATATTTATATATTTAAGTAATAATTTTAATAAATTTTTTTTGTTTTTTTTTTAGAATTTTAAATATAATAATTATAGTTTTAATTTCAGTGGCTTTTATTACTTTATTAGAACGTAAGGTCTTAGGATATATTCAAATTCGTAAGGGACCAAATAAAGTTGGTTTTGTAGGATTGTTGCAACCTTTTAGTGATGCAATTAAGTTATTTTCTAAAGAAGTGTCAATAATTTATAAATCTAATTATTTATTTTATTTTTTAATACCAGTTTTTATAATTTTATTAATATTAATTTTATGAGGATTGATACCTTTTAATTCTTGAATTTTGAGTAATGAATTAAATTTATTAATAATTTTTTGTGTTTTAAGGTTAGGAGTTTATCCTTTAATAATTTCTGGTTGATCTTCAAATTCAATTTATTCAATATTAGGGGGTTTACGGAGAATTGCTCAGACTATTTCTTATGAAGTGAGAATAATTATTATTATACTTTCATTAATTATTTTAAGAGAAAGATTTAATTTATACAATTTTTTTATTATACAAAAATGAAATTATTTTATTTTATTTAATTTTTTTTTAGCTTTGATACTTTTTGTGAGACTACTAGCTGAGATGAATCGAACTCCTTTTGATTTTTCTGAGGGTGAATCAGAATTAGTTTCAGGATTTAATACAGAATATATGAGGGGTAGATTTGCATTAATTTTTATTGCTGAATATGGAATAATCATATTTATAATATTTTTATATTTAATATTTTTTTTAGGGGCTAGTATTTGAGACAGAAAATTTTATTTATTATATGCTATAATTTTATTTTTAGTTATTTGAATTCGAGGGGCTTATCCTCGATTTCGATATGATAACTTAATATATTTAACTTGAAAAAGGTATTTGCCGGTAGGATTAAATTATTTAATTTTTATTATAATAGTTAAAAGAGGAAATTATTAGGTAGAAAGTACCTTTTTTATGTATTCAAAACATAATGCTTGGATAGCTAAATAATTTATTTTAAATCATTAAATAGATTTTTATCTGATTTGTTTGAAATAAAGGAATAAATTAGAAAATAAAAGAAGTATAAAATTGAAATTAATTGACCAATAATGATATATGGATCTTCTACTGGACGAGCACCAATTCATGTCAGAATGATAAATAAGTTTAAAAAAATTCAAAATATAAATTGATTTAAAAAGTAAAATTTAAATCTTTTTATTGAATAATTAGAATTAATAGGTATGACCAATAAAATTAAAATTGACATAAGAAGGGCAATTACTCCTCCTAGTTTATTAGGAATTGAGCGGAGAATTGCATAAGCAAAAAGAAAATATCATTCTGGTTGAATATGGATAGGGGTAATTATTGCATTGGCTTTATTATAATTTTCTGGGTCAGAAAGAATGTAAGGATTGAGAAGACAAATTGAAAATAAAATTATAATAATTATAATAAATCCTAGGATATCTTTAAGGGAAAAATATGGGTTAAAGGGAATTTTAAATATATTTCTATTTAAACCTAAAGGATTAGAGGAACCAGTTTCATGCAGGAAAAAAAGATGAAGAATTACTAGAAAAAGAATAATAAAAGGTAGAATAAAATGAAATGAATAAAATCGATTTAAAGTTGCATTATTGATTGAAAATCCTCCTCATAATCATAAAACAATATCATTACCTAAATAAGGGATTGCTGATATTAAATTAGTAATTACAGTAGCCCCTCAGAAAGATATTTGCCCTCAGGGTAATACATAGCCTAGAAATGCAGTTCCTATAGTTAATAAAAAAATTGTAATTCCTGATAATCAAGTTTTATATAAATAAAATGAATTATAGTAAATTCCTCGACCAATATGAATAAATAAACAGATAAAGAATATTGAAGCTCCATTTATATGAATTAATCGTATAATTCATCCATAATTAACATCTTGTATAATATGAATAATTCTATTAAATGCTATTAAAATTCTAGGTCTATAGTGCATTGATAAAAATAAACCTGAAATAATTTGTGTAATTAAACATAAACCTAAAAGTGATCCAAAATTTCATAAAATTGAAATATTTATAGGAGTGGGGAGAGAAATAAGAGAGGAACTAATAATATTTAATAATTTATTATTTTTTAGAATTGATTTTTTCATAATTAGTTTTTCGTAATGTAAATTTATTAATTATTAAAATTTTTACAATTAAAGTTAGAATAATTAAAATGTAGATAATTGAAATTAAAATGATAATATTTTTATTTAGTATATAAGATATTGGAATGTTATTGCTTTGATTTAAAATATTAAATTTTATTAATTCTAATAAATTTAAAATTTCATTAAATTTATTATTTAAAATTAAAAATTTATTTTTTATTATAATGATATAAGTTATTATAATTATTAGAAATAAAAATTTTAAATTTATTAATTTGATTATATTTATTTTAATTGATGAAATTATATTATCAATAAATCTAGTAAAATAAAGAAATAGAATTATTAGTCCTCCAATTATTACTAAAAATATAATGTATGAAAATCAACTATTATTTAAAAAAATTGAAATATTAATTGATGAAAAAATAGAATAAAATAATAAAATAATTCCTATAATTATAGGGTGAAATAATTTGAATAAATTTGGTATATTTATAAGAATTAAGTTAATTAGTGAGAGATTTAGGAAAAAAAATCTTAATGTTATAAAAAATTTTATCATTCAAAAATAGTTTATGTAAAATATTAATTTTGGAGATTAATGAAAAAAAAATTTTTTTTTTTGAATTAGTTATATGATTAGGTCATAATTTTAATTTACAAAATTAATATTTTATTTTAAATTAATAACTAAGATTTATTTAAATTATTATATTTATATATTTTTATTTATATTTTCTTTGGTTATATTTACTTTTTTTTTTGGTCATGTTATATTGAATTTAATGAGAATAGAATTAATAATTTTAAATTTAATATTGGTTTTAATAATATTTCTTTCATTATTAAATTTAATAGAAGTATTTATTTATTTTTTAATTTTTGCTGTGTGTGAAAGAATTTTAGGATTAAGATTATTAATTTTATTAATTCGATCTAATGGGAATGATAATTTAGAAAATTTAAATTTAATTTTATGATAAAAATATTATTATTTATTTTTATATTAATAATTTTTTTTATAAAAAAAAAAATATGTGTTTTTTTAAGAAATTTATTATTATTATTTACTTTGTTAATATTAATGTTTACTAATTTAAATAATTATTGAATAAAAATTTATGGAAATTTAGGAATGGATAAGATTAGTTTTATTTTAATTTTATTGGTTTTATGGATTTTTTCATTAGTTTTTTTAGTAAAAATAAAAAATATAAATTTTGAATATTTATTTAATTTATTATTTTTAATATTTATTTTATTAATATGTTTTTCTTGAATTAATATATTTATATTTTATTTATTTTTTGAAATTAGTTTGATTCCTATTTTTTTATTAATTTTAGGGTGGGGGTATCAGGCTGAACGAATTAAAGCTTCTTATTATATATTATTTTATACTTTATTTTTTTCTTTACCTTTATTAATTTTATTGTTTTTGCTTAATTTTTTAAATAAATCTTTAAATTTTATTTTTTTTTTTGAAATAAATATGATAAGATTTTGAAGATTAATAATTTATTTTTTTTTATTTATAGCTTTTATGGTAAAATTACCAATTTTTTTATTTCATAATTGATTACCAAAAGCTCATGTTGAGGCCCCTTTAGTTGGTTCAATAATTTTAGCAGCTATTATATTAAAATTAGGGGGTTATGGTATTTTTCGTTTATTAAATTTAATAAATATTAATTTTGTTAAGATAAATGATTTATTTATTAGTTTAAGAGTAATTGGAATAATTGTTTTAAGGATGCTTTGTTTACGTCATTATGACTTAAAGGTAATTGTGGCATATTCTTCAGTTGTTCATATAGGAATAATATTAATAGGATTTATAATTATAAAATTATGGGGATTTTATGGGAGTTTATTTATAATAATTTCACATGGGATTTGTTCATCAAGGATATTTTATATAGTTAACTTATTTTATGAGCGGTCAAAAAGACGAAATTTGTTAATTAATAAGGGATTAGTATATTTTATTCCTTCAATGATATTATTTTGGTTTTTATTATGTATAAATAATATGGCTTCTCCAATTTCTTTAAATTTATTAAGGGAAATTATAATTATTTTAACTTTAATAAATTGAAGTATAAAAATTATTTTATTTTTAATTTTAGGAATATTTTTTAGAGCTGCGTATAATTTATATATTTTTTCTTATAGATTTCATGGAATTTATAATTTTAAATTAATTAAATTTTTTAATAATAGAATTTTAGAATATTATATAGTAATTTTTCATTTTATCCCTTTAAATTTATTAATTTTAAAAATTAATATAATTATTTAGTTGTTATTAGATTTAAATAATTTAATTTAAAATTTTGATTTGTGGAGTCAAATATATACATTTTTGTATTTTAAATAATAGTAGTATATTATTTAAGTGGAATTTTTTTTTTTATTAGATCAATTATTTTATTCATAATAAGAATTATTTTGATATTTTCATTTAAGAATTATTTTTTTGAGTGAAATTTGGTAATTTTAAATAGTGTAAGAATAAATATATATATATTTATTGATTGATTATCTTTAATATTTATTTTTTGTGTGTTTTTAATTTCATCAATAATTATTTTTTATTGTTGTGATTATATATATATGGATATTAATAAAAATCGATTTTTTTTTTTAATAATTTTTTTTATTTTTTCTATATTTTTAATAATTTTGAGTCCCAATATAGTTAGAATTATTTTAGGGTGGGATGGTTTAGGCTTAGTTTCTTATGGTTTAGTTATTTTTTATCAAAATTATTTTAGTTTTAATTCTGGAATGTTGACTGTTTTAATAAATCGAATTGGTGATATTATAATTATAATTTCTATTTCTTTTTTTATAATTTATGGAAGCTGAAATTTTATATTAATAAATAAAAGAATTAATCTATTATTATTTATAGTAATGGTAGCTTCATTTACTAAAAGAGCTCAAATTCCGTTTTCTTCTTGGCTTCCTGCAGCTATAGCGGCACCAACTCCTGTTTCTTCTTTAGTTCATTCTTCTACATTAGTTACAGCAGGAGTTTATATATTAATTCGATTTAATTATTTAGTATATTCAAGAGAATTAATTTTAAAATTAATTGTTATTGTTGGTATATTAACTATAATGATAGCTGGGTTTTCTGCAAATTTTGAGTATGATTTAAAAAAGATTATTGCTTATTCAACTTTATCTCAATTAGGATTAATAATAGTAATTTATGGAATACAAATGTGAATATTGTCATTTTTTCATCTTTTAATTCATGCAATATTTAAATCTATAATATTTATATGTTCAGGGGTAATTATTCATTCTATAAATAATTTTCAAGATATTCGTTTTATAGGAAATTTAAAAGAATTTATACCTTTAACTATATTGTTAATAATAGTTTCAAATTTTTCTTTATGTGGTATACCTTTTTTTTCTGGATTTTTTTCTAAGGATATAATTTTAGAAATAATTTTTATAAATTATAATTTTTATTTTTTATGGATTTTTTTAATTATTAGTACTATATTAACAGTAATATATAGAATTCGATTATTATATTATATTAGTAGGAAAAAATTTTTTTTTTCTCCTTTTTTTTTGATTAGTGATAGAAAAATTATAAATTTTTCTATATTTATTTTAATATTTAATTCTTTAATAATAGGTTATTTATTAAATTGAATAATTTTTTTAATAATTGAAGAAATTTATTTAATATTTTTTGAAAAAATTTTAATTTTATTAATTTGTATGGTTTCTATTTTTGTATTTTTAGGGTTAAAATTATTTTTTATAAATAATTTTTTTAATTTTTTTTTTGGAAATATGTGATTTTTATATTATTTAAATATATTACTTAATATATTTATTTTTAAGAAAATAAATATTTATTATTATATTTTTGATAAAGGCCTCAGAAATAGAGTTTTTGAGGGTTTTATTTTAAATTTATTAAATTTTTTAAATTTAAAAAATTTAAATATAAATTATTTAATTTCTTTAATTTTTATAATTATATTTTTATTTTTTTTAGTATTAATAATTTAATTTAAATAGTTTAAGGTTAAAAATTTAATATTGAAGATATTAAGATAATTATATAATTTTTAAATAATTTATGAAAATAAGATTTTATTTTTATATTGAAAATATAATGTTTTTATTAAACTACATAAATTAATGAAAATATGATTTTTTTCTACTAACCATAAAATTATTGGTATTTTATATTTTATTTTTGGTATATGAGCGGGTATTGTTGGATTAGCTTTAAGAATAATTATTCGTTTAGAATTAGGGATGCCAGGTTCTTTAATTGGTAATGATCAAATTTATAATTCTGTAGTAACTGCACATGCTTTTGTAATAATTTTTTTTTTTGTTATGCCTGTAATAATAGGGGGTTTTGGTAATTATTTAATTCCTTTATTAATAGGAATTCCTGACATGGCTTTTCCTCGAATAAATAATATAAGATTTTGATTATTACCTTTTAGATTAATATTATTAATATGTAGAATATTTGTTGGTACAGGAACAGGAACAGGTTGGACAGTTTATCCTCCTTTATCTTCTAATTTATCTCATATAGGCCCATCTGTAGATTTATCAATTTTTTCTTTACATATTGCAGGATTATCATCAATTATAGGATCAATTAATTTTATTTCTACTATTATTAATATAAAGTTAATTAAAATTGAAAATGTACCTTTATTTGCTTGAGCAATATTATTAACAGCAATTTTATTATTATTTTCTTTACCAGTTTTAGCTGGTGCAATTACAATATTATTATTTGATCGAAATTTAAATACTTCTTTTTTTGATCCTGTAGGAGGAGGGGATCCTGTTTTATATCAACATTTATTTTGATTTTTTGGTCACCCTGAAGTTTATATTTTAATTTTACCTGGATTTGGATTGGTTTCTCATATAATTTGTAATGAAAGGATAAAAAAAGAAGTTTTTGGTATTCTTGGAATAATTTATGCTATAATTTCTATTGGTTTACTAGGATTTATTGTATGAGCTCATCATATGTTTACAATTGGAATAGACGTTGATACTCGAGCTTATTTTACTTCAGCTACTATAATTATTGCTATTCCTACAGGAATTAAAATTTTTAGGTGACTTGCATCTATAAATGGTATAAAAATTAATATAAATGTAACAAATTTATGATTATTAGGATTTATTTTTTTATTTACTTTAGGAGGTTTAACAGGTATTATACTTTCTAATTCTTCAATTGACATTGTTCTCCATGATACATATTACGTGGTTGCTCATTTTCATTATGTGTTGTCGATAGGGGCAGTTTTTGCAATTTTTGGAAGTTTTATTTATTGATTTCCTGTTATTTTTGGTTTAGATTTAAATAAAAAATATTTAAAAATTCAGTTTTATATTTTATTTATTGGGGTTAATTTAACATTTTTTCCTCAACATTTTTTAGGATTGAGAGGTATACCTCGTCGATATAGAGATTATCCTGATTCATATTTATGTTGAAATATTATTTCATCATTAGGTTCTTTTATTTCTTTTTTAGGGACTGTAATATTTTTTTATATTATTTGAGAGGGAATTGTTTCTCAACGTTTAGTTTTATTTGTAAAAAGTTTAAATAATTCAATTGAATGAATATTTCCTTATCCTGCAAGATTACATTCATTTTATGAAATTCCTAAAATTTTTAATTAAAAATTTCTAATATGGCAGATTAGTGCAATAAATTTAAGATTTATATATATAAAGATATTTTATTATTAGAAAATATTTCAATTTGAGCAAATTTATATTTACAAGATAGAAATTCTTTACTTATAGAATATTTAATTATTTTTCATGATTATGTAATAATTGTAATTTTAATAATTTTATTTTTAATTTTTTATTTTTTAATTTTTATATTATTAAATAAAATTATTAATCGGTTTTTATTTGAAGGTCAATTAATTGAGATTATTTGAACAGTTGTTCCTATTTTATTTCTTTTATTCTTAGCATTTCCTTCATTAAAAATTTTATATTTAAGAGATGAAATTTTTAATCCTTATTTATCAATTAAAGTTTTAGGGCATCAATGATATTGATCTTATGAGTACAGGGATTTTAAAGATGTAATTTTTGATTCATTTATACTTAATGATGCTTCTAATGATATATTATTTCGATTATTAGACGTTGATAATCGAATAATTATTCCTTTAAATTTAAATTTACGAATTTTAATTAGGTCATTAGATGTAATTCATTCATTTACTGTTCCTAGAGCAGGGGTGAAAGTTGATGCAATCCCTGGCCGATTAAATCAAATTAATATAAATGTTAATCGGCCAGGGATTTTTTTTGGTCAATGTTCTGAAATTTGTGGTGTTAATCATAGATTTATGCCTATTGTTTTAGAGGCAGTAAGTATAAAAAATTTTTTAAATTGAATTAATTCAAATTAGTTTTTCATTTGAAGCATGTATTAATTTACTATATTTTGATTTAAAAAATCAATTCTTATATTTAAGATATCAAATGAAAAAAAAATTAGTTAATTGATAATATAAATATGTCATATTTAAGTAATTATAAAAATAATATTTTTTTATTCCTCAAATAAGACCAATAATATGAATAATTTTATATATTTATTTTTTTTTTATTTATTATTTTATCAATATAATAATTTATTTCTTTAAATTTTATAATTTAAAATTTAAAAAAATAAATTTAAATATTAGATTAAATAAATTTATTTGTAAATGATAAAAAATTTATTTTCAATTTTTGATCCTAGAAGTTCAATAAATTTTTCATTAAATTGATTTAGAAGATTTTATTTAATTTTATATATTCCTATAATTTTTTGATTTATTCCTTCTCGGTGAAATATAATTTATATAAATATTTTATTAAATTTAGGTAAAGAATTTATAATTTTGATAGAAAATAAAAAAAATCAAATAAATATTTTATTATATTTAAGTTTATTTATAATAATTTTTTTAAATAATTTTTTAGGTATATTTTCTTATATTTTTACTTCTTCAAGACATTTAATTATAAGTTTAACTTTTAGAATAATTTTATGGGTAAGGTTTATATTATTTGGTTGAATTAATAATATAAATCATATATTTGCTCATTTAGTTCCTCAGGGAACTCCAAGAGTTTTAATGCCTTTTATAGTTATTGTAGAATCTTTAAGAAATTTAATTCGGTCAGGAACTTTAAGAGTTCGATTATCAGCTAATATAATTGCTGGGCATTTATTAATAACATTAATTTCTTCTACTGGTAGAAGTTTAAGATTTTTATTATTAATTTTAATATTAGTAAGACAAAGATTATTAATTATTCTTGAATTAAGGGTTTCAATTATTCAAGCTTATGTTTTTTCTGTTTTAAGAGTTCTTTATAGTTCAGAAGTTAATTATGAAAAAAAAAATAAAAAAAATAAAATTATTTCAACCATTTCATTTAGTTACTGTTAGACCTTGACCAATTTTAACTTCATTAAGAATTATGAATTTTTTAGTATCAATTATTTATTGAATAAATTTTTTTGAAATAATATTAATTATTTTTAGGTTTTTAATAGTTTTATTATGTATATTTCAATGATGACGCGATGTAATTCGGGAAAGATTATTTCAAGGGTTTCATACTAAAATTGTAGTAAAAGGTTTAAAATTAGGGATATTTTTATTTATTATTTCTGAAATTTTTTTTTTTATTAGAGTATTTTGATGTTATTTTCATATATTTTTATCTCCTAGAGTGGAGATTGGAAGTTTATGGCCCCCAAAAAATATTATTATATTTAATCCTTATTTAATTCCTTTATTAAATACAGTAATTTTATTATCTTCTGGAGTTTCAATTACTTGGTGTCATTATAGGTTAGTTAAAGGGCAAAAATGAGAAAGAGAATTGAGACTTTTTATTACTATTATTTTAGGTATTATTTTTACTTTTTTTCAATATATAGAATATAGGGATTGTACATTTACTTTTAGAGATTCAGTTTATGGGTCAATTTTTTTTATGTCTACTGGATTTCATGGTTTTCATGTTTTATTGGGAACAATATTTTTAATTGTTAATTTTTATCGAATTACTTTAAATAATTTTTCTAAAATTCATCATGTAGGATTTGAAATAGCAGCTTGATATTGGCATTTTGTTGATGTAGTTTGATTATTTTTATACTTATTAGTTTATTTTTGATCTTATTAAATTAATTTATATAATATAAAAAGTATATTTAATTTCCAATTAAAAAGTTTAAGAATTTAATATAAATAATTATTTTTGTTAACATTATTTTTTTTTTATTAATTTTATTAATTTTAATAATATTAAATTTTGTAATTTCAAAGAAAATATTTAAGAATCGAGAAAAAATATCATCCTTTGAATGTGGATTTGATTCATTTAGGGTTAATCGATTGCCTTTTTCTTTACAATTTTTTTTAGTTTCTGTAATTTTTTTAATTTTTGATATTGAAATTGTTTTAATTTTACCAATAATTTTCATAAATGAATTTATATATATATTAATATTATTTAATTTTTTATTTATTTTATTAATTTTATTATTAGGGCTTTATTTAGAATGAAAGGAAGGGGCATTAAAATGATTTAAATAAGTAAATGAATCTAATACTTAGAAATTAATTTCGACTTAATTATTGGTAAAAATTACCCATTTATTTAATTGGAATTTAAAATTCAATGAAATTATTAACAATAATTTACCTCTTTTTGGTTTCAATTAATTTTAATGATTTAAGTAATTTATTTAGTAATTTAATAAAAATATTAAATTGCAAGTTTAATTTTATCAAAAGTCTGATCTAAATTTAAGAAATGTATATAAATTGAATTTCTAATTCAATTAAAAATATTAAATTATTTGCATTTTTAGTAATATGTCTGAAGTTAAAGGTTTTAAATTGTAAATTTAAATATGAAATAAATTTTCTATTACTATGAGGTAAAATTTAAATTTTCTTTATTTTAAACTTTGAAGGTTTATAGTTTATTTAACTTAAAATTTTTAAATAAATTCGTAAAATATAAGTATTATTAAGGAATTTATAATGATTAGTGAAATTTTTAAATTTATAAAATTTATATATTTTATATAATTAATTTTAAAGTTATTTTTTAAATAAAAAAATACAGAAATTTGAATTATTGTTCGAATATAGTAAAATAAATTTAAAAGAGAAGAAATTAAAATAATTGAATTTAAATAAATTGATAAATTATTGAAAGAAATATTAATAAAAAGTCATTTATTTAAAAATCCTGTAAAGGGGGGAAGTCCTGCTAAAGAAAGAAATTGTAAAGAAATAAAGTATAAAAAAATTTTATTATTTAAATTGTTTAAGTTTATATTAAAGGTATAATTAATATTAAATAAAAAAAAAATATAATATATAGAAAAGCTAATAAAATTATAAATAAAAAAATAGATAATTCATGTTAATTCATTAATTAGTATTATTATTATGATTCAAGAAATTTGAATTATTGCAGAAAAACTTATAATTAATTTTAAAGAAAGAGTATTAATTCTATACAAGGGAATAATTGATGAGATAATTAAGATTAATATAATTAAAAATTTAAATATATTTAAATTTTTAATTATATAAAAATTTAAAATTATTAGTGGAATAAATTTTTGGATTGATGAATTAAAAAAAAAAATTATTCAATTTAAAGATTTTATTAAATTTAAATATCATAAGTGAAAGGGCGGCATTCCTATTTTTCTTAGAATTGAAAAAAAAATAATAATTAATAATGAATTACTAAATAAATTAAAATTTATTATTAAATTTGATATAAAAAATATATGTGAATTAAAAGATTGGATTAAAAAAAAAATTATAATTTTTTCTATGTAAATAAATTTATTTATTATTAAAATTGAAATAAATCCAATTAAATTAATTTCTATAATTATTCATATAAAAAAAAAGGATTTTGAAAAAATAATTATTAAATTTCTAATTAAAATTAAAGGAAAAGAAAAAATATAATAATATAAATATATTTAAAAGTTAATGAAATGCCTGAATTAAAGGGTTATTTTGATAGAATAAATTATATAAGATTATTTCTTATTTTCATTA